AATGGTAGTGAATAGAGAGAAAGATTCTTCTAATTTTCTTGTTCCTGAAAATATTCTATCTATCTCCTAGACGCCGTAGAGAATTGAGAATTTTCATGTCTTTCAATTCTCGTACTCGTAATTGGAAAGTTACGGAAGGAGATCCATCATTTTGCAATGAAAACAACATATAAAACTCTGGACACTTTCGAAATCAGGCCAAGCGTCTTAATACATATGCAAAAAAATTCATTATTGGCCCACCATTGATTAGAAGATTTAGCTTGTATGAATCGCTATTGGTTTGATACGAATAATGGCAATCGTTTCAGTATGTTAAGGATACAGATGTATCCACAATTCATTTAGAGTTACTTAATAGCCTATTTCTTATACCATATCTCTATCCCGTGAAATTCTCGAGCCGAAAGATGGATGCATATGCTGTGTTTCATTTTGCTAAATGATATCAATTAAATGGTGTATCAATTCAATAAATTCGATATAGCAATAAATAAATCAGCAAAATTCTTTTATTTTAGATAGAAGAAACATTTCTTCTATCTAAAATAAAAGAATGTACCCTTCTATCCAAATCCAATTTGCATCGATAAAATAAATCCAAATTCCAGTAGTAGATGAATAATTGCGAATTTTTGTGTGTACGAGATTAGAATAACTTCAAAATAACTGACATAATTTTTTATTTTTCCTGATCAGAAAAATACATGAAAAAGAAAGGAGGTAGAAAAATTTTGGGATTTATGGTTAAAGAAGAAAAAGAAGAAAACAGGGGTTCTGTTGAATTTCAAGTATTCAGTTTCACCAATAAGATACGGAGACTTGCTTCACATTTGGAATTACACAAAAAAGATTTTTCATCGGAAAGAGGTCTACGAAGACTTTTGGGAAAACGTCGACGTTTGCTGGCTTATTTGGCAAAGAAAAATAGAGTACGTTATAAGAAATTAATCAGTCAGTTGAATATCCGGGAGCAGTAATTTAATCGTTCGAATTTTTTTCTTTTTTTATTAGTAGTCTTATAGTAGTCTTAGATTTTGCATTTTGATGAGCCTCGTTTTGAGGAATTCATGGAATAATCCATTTTCATGGAATAATGAATTAAGGAAGAAAGGATATGAGTCTACCGCTTACAAGAAAAGATCTCATGATAGTCAATATGGGCCCTCAACACCCATCAATGCATGGTGTTCTTCGACTGATCGTTACTCTCGATGGTGAAGATGTTATTGATTGTGAACCCATATTAGGCTATTTACACAGAGGAATGGAAAAAATCGCAGAAAACCGAACTATTATACAATACTTACCCTATGTAACACGGTGGGATTATTTAGCTACTATGTTTACAGAAGCTATAACGGTAAATGCACCTGAATTCTTGGAGAATATTCAAATACCCCAAAGAGCCAGTTATATTAGGGTAATTATGTTAGAGTTGAGCCGTATAGCCTCTCACTTGTTATGGCTTGGGCCTTTTATGGCGGATCTCGGCGCACAGACTCCTTTTTTCTATATTTTTAGAGAAAGAGAATTAATATATGATCTATTTGAAGCTGCTACAGGTATGCGAATGATGCACAATTACTTTCGCATCGGAGGAGTAGCCACCGATCTACCTTATGGATGGATCGATAAATGTTTAGATTTCTGTGATTATTTTTTACGCGGAGTTGTTGAATATCAACAACTTATTACAGAGAATCCTATTTTTTTAGAACGAGTTGAAGGAGTAGGTTTTATTATCGGAGAAGAAGCAGTAAATTGGGGCTTATCGGGACCAATGTTACGGGCTTCTGGAATACAATGGGATCTTCGTAAAGTAGATCCTTATGAGTCTTACAACCAATTCGATTGGAAAATCCAATGGCAAAAAGAAGGGGATTCGTTAGCTCGCTATTTAGTACGAGTTGGTGAAATGAGGGAATCCATCAAAATTATTCAACAGGCAGTAGAGAAAATTCCTGGAGGACCTTACGAGAATTTAGAAGTCCGACGCTTTAAGAAAGCAAAGAATTCCGAATGGAATGATTTTGAATATAGATTTCTTGGTAAAAAACCTTCGCCAAATTTTGAATTGTCAAAGCAAGAGCTTTATGTAAGAGTGGAAGCTCCAAAAGGTGAATTAGGGATTTATCTGGTAGGAGATGATAGTCTTTTCCCCTGGAGATGGAAAATTAGGCCACCCGGTTTTATTAATTTGCAAATTCTTCCTCAGCTAGTTAAAAAAATGAAATTGGCTGATATAATGACGATATTAGGTAGTATAGATATCATTATGGGGGAAGTTGATCGTTGAAATGATAATAGATAGGGTAGAGGTAGAAACTATCAATTCTTTTTCGAAATCGGAATTATTAAAAGAAGTCTATGGACTAATATGGATTCTACCCATTTTGATCCTCCTTTTGGGAATCACAATAGAGGTACTCGTAATTGTGTGGTTAGAAAGAGAAATATCTGCATCGATACAACAACGTATTGGTCCTGAATATGCTGGCCCCCTGGGCCTGCTTCAAGCTATAGCAGATGGGACTAAGCTACTTTTTAAAGAGGATATCCTGCCATCCCGAGGAGATATTCCTTTATTTAGCATTGGACCCTCTATAGCAGTCATATCCATTTTATTAAGTTTTTTAGTTATCCCTTTGGGATATCGTTTTGTTTTAGCCGATCTTAGTATTGGTGTTTTTTTATGGATTGCCATTTCAAGTATTGCTCCTATGGGTCTTCTTATGGCAGGATATAGCTCAAATAATAAATATTCTTTTTCAGGCGGTCTACGAGCTGCTGCTCAATCCATTAGTTATGAAATACCATTAACTTTTTGTGTGCTAGCAATATCTCTACGTGTGATTCGTTAAAATTAGGATATTTTTCCTCTAAAATCCATTGAATATTTATCTTCCTTTTCTTATTCTGTATTCGGGTTGGATAAGTTAAACTAGATAGCTATATGAGTGAAACAAAACAGCTTATTAATTTGTAGTAAAAAGAAAAAATCTCATTTTCTACGTACAAGAAAAAAGTTGAAGTAAACATAAGCAGTGTAAACTCTTTACCCCAAGGTTGATATTTTTTAATTAGTCATCATATCTTGAAGCGGGCAAGAATAAAGGATTCGCGATATGGAATTCCATTACTAGAATATTCCTAGTTATTACTATAACTTATAATCATAAGAAGAATCCATCAAAAGTTAGTGAGGGGTTAGGAACACTAAAGTACATAAAGGATTTGTAATGGGGTAATCTAAGACATTAGGGATTTTCCCTCATAAAAGGAATCATAATAAAGACTTGAAATTGGTGGAAATGATCAAGTAGTACTTTCTTCGGATTCCGATCCAGAGTATGTTCCCATTCACTTGTTAAGGAAATGGCTATCAAGAACGAATTAACCCTTTATTACTTTTTTCTTTTTAACTACCCCCTACCCGGGGAAAGAAGAATAGGACAAAAGATATGGAATCCAATACAAAAAAAATATTTTTATTAAATCTTTCCTTCCTCTATCTATATTCATACAGAATTCCTCATGAACTAATGCCCAACTCTTTCCATTTATTAATTTTATTTCTATAACAAGTGTTTTATTCCAAGATTAAGTTATTACTGAACAAAGAAAAAATTTCATTATATTATAAAGGATGAGATCAATTCGGAAGCGCTTTTTCTTAGTCTAGCAGACGGAATTCCTTTGGTCTAATTTAGGACTTTCCTATCGATTTTATTTTACCTAATTCTATCTATGCCCCAGGGGATAATACCGAAACGAAACAACCCTTTCCTTTTTCTGATCATAGAGAAGCCGTATGAAACTAAGGTTTCATGTACGGTTTTGGAATAGCGGTGGGAACTGTGATGTTATCATCGACTATGATTATCTAACAGTTCAAGTACAGTTGATATAGTTGAAGCACAGTCAAAATATGGTTTTTTTGGATGGAATCTTTGGCGTCAGCCTATAGGTTTTCTGGTTTTTCTAATTTCTTCTTTGGCAGAATGTGAAAGATTACCCTTTGATTTACCAGAAGCGGAGGAAGAATTAGTAGCAGGTTATCAAACAGAATATTCCGGTATCAAATATGGTTTATTTTTTCTTGTTTCTTACCTAAATTTATTAGTTTCCTCTTTATTTGTAACAGTTCTTTACTTAGGCGGGTGGAATTTCTCTATTCCCTTTATATCCTTTTTTGAATTTTTTCAAATGAATAAAGCAGTTGGAATTTTGGAAATGACAATGGGTATCTTTATTACATTAACTAAAGCTTATTTATTTCTCTTCATTTCTATCACAATAAGATGGACTTTACCCAGGATGAGAATGGACCAGTTATTAAATCTTGGGTGGAAATTTCTTTTACCTATTTCCCTGGGCAATCTCTTATTAACAACTTCTTCCCAACTTGTTTCACTATAAATAAGATAATACAATAACAGTAAGAATATTTTCAACACAAAACTTCTCTCAAACAAGAGAAAGAAACATACCTTTTTCATAGATATTTTAGAATATGTTCCCTATGGTAACTGGGTTCATGAGTTATGGTCAACAAACAATACGCGCTACAAGGTACATTGGTCAAAGTTTCATAACTACCTTATCCCACACAAATCGTTTACCTATAACGATTCACTACCCTTACGAAAAATCAATTACACCGGAGCGTTTCCGAGGGCGAATCCACTTTGAATTTGATAAATGTATTGCTTGTGAAGTCTGTGTTCGCGTATGTCCAATAGATCTACCCCTTGTGGATTGGAGATTTGAAAAGGATATTAAAAGGAAACAATTGCTTAATTATAGTATTGATTTCGGAGTTTGTATATTTTGTGGTAATTGTGTTGAGTACTGTCCAACAAGCTGTTTATCAATGACGGAAGAATATGAACTTTCTACTTATGATCGTCATGAATTGAATTACAATCAAATTGCTTTGAGTCGGTTACCAATCTCCATAATGGGAGATTACACAATTCAAACAATTAGGAATTCGACTGAAAGTAAAATAAACGAAGATAAATCTTCGAATTCAAGAACGATTACTGATTACTAGACTAGGGTTTTTTATTTTTTGTTATAAAAATCCAAAAATTCTTTTGCTTATTGCAAATTATTCCTGATTTAAAATCAGACTAGATTTTCGTGATATAATTTCTAACTATACAGCACAGCTTATACACAAAAAAATATCCTAATCCTTTTTTTTACTTGAATCCTTTAGTTTTAGTCAGTTCATGAAAAATTTTATACTATTTATTTCTTTTTATCCATAATGGATTTACCTGGACCAATACATGAGATTCTTGTGCTATTTGGGGGATTTGTTCTTCTACTAGGGGGTCTAGGAGTAGTATTACTTACCAACCCAATTTATTCTGCCTTTTCGCTGGGATTAGTTCTTGTTTGTATATCCTTATTCTATTTTTTATTGAATTCCTACTTTGTAGCTGTCGCACAACTTCTTATTTATGTGGGAGCCATAAATGTCTTGATCATATTCGCTGTAATGTTCATAAATGGCTCAGAATGGTCTAAAGATAAGAATTATTGGACTATTGGAGACGGGTTCACTTCACTCGTTTGTATAACTATTGTTTTTTCACTAATGACTACTATCCCAGATACGTCATGGTATGGAATTCTTTGGACTACAAGATCAAACCAAATAGTAGAACAGGGTCTCATAAATAATGTTCAACAAATTGGGATTCATTTAGCAACCGATTTTTATCTTCCGTTTGAACTCATTTCCATAATTCTTCTAGTTTCTTTAATAGGTGCAATTACTATGGCTCGGCAATAAGAAAAACTCAGAAATAGTAAAATTATTATAATTGCAAATCTAAAATAAATAACTAAAGAATCACAATTTTGATTTAGTAAAACCCATCTACTGCCAACAAATACTTTTTGTTGTGTAATTGTTCTATTTAATTGAATCGGTTCAATTCTTGTCCTCATATTGAAATGAATCGAGATTGATAAGGAGTTAGTTAATGATGTTTGAGCATGTACTTTTTTTGAGTGTCTATTTATTTTCGATTGGTATCTATGGATTGATCACAAGCCGAAACATGGTTAGAGCTCTAATATGTCTTGAACTTATACTGAATTCAATTAATCTAAATCTCGTAACATTTTCTGATCTATTTGATAGTCGCCAATTAAAAGGAGACATTTTCGCAATTTTTGTTATAGCCCTTGCGGCTGCTGAAGCCGCTATTGGACTATCCATTCTTTCTTCCATCCATCGTAACAGGAAATCCACTCGTATCAATCAATCTAATTTTTTGAATAATTAGACTTTAGAATAATTAGACATAGAATCCTCTAAACAAAGGCGCACATATAATAAAAATATCGAATATTAAGATGAATAGAAATCTAATACTATTTTCTTATTATTATTTGAGAATATCCATTTTTTGAGTAGGTTATTGCATAGTATTCTTTTTTACTTAAATGAATTTTTGTAATTCATTGATATTGCAATTTGAATATTGCAATAATTTATATTGAAAAGACGATAGCCAATTTATTGGCTAATTCGAATTCGTATGTACAATTTGTATAATTATGACTGTTGAAGTCCAAAATTCAAGTCTCTTGGCTCTTTTCACGCTTTCTCACAAACGGATTAAAAATAGATTATTATTTTTGTTGAAGTTTGGATAAACCATTGCTTCGTCTGGTGTCTACAATACATATGACTCATTATAGTACTAATTTCATTTTTACCAGATCGAAAAATTTTATGTTGAAAAGAAAAATTTATAAATCCAATGTCACATTCCGTAAAAATTTATGATACATGTATAGGATGCACTCAATGTGTACGAGCTTGTCCAACAGATGTATTAGAAATGATACCCTGGGATGGATGTAAAGCCAAGCAAATTGCTTCCGCGCCGAGAACCGAAGATTGTGTGGGTTGTAAGAGATGCGAATCTGCCTGCCCAACAGATTTTTTAAGTGTCCGCGTTTATTTAGGACCTGAAACAACCCGTAGCATGGCTCTATCTTATTGATACGTTACAAAAAACTCCACTTGAATCGTCTGATTCCTCTTTACCGAAGAAGCCTGTGCTCGAAATAATCGAGCACAGGCTTTTCTGGTCAAAACGTATCTTGTCTTTATCACTTTATCATGAGTTATTTTCCTTGGTTAACAATACTTGTTGTTTTGCCGATATTTGCAGGTTCATTAATTTTCTTTTTACCTCATAGGGGAAACAAAATCGTTAGGTGGTATACTATATCTATTTGTTTATTAGAATTCCTTCTAATGACTTATGCATTCTGTTACCATTTCCAACTGGAGGATCCCTTAATCCAATTAAAGGAGGATTCTAAATGGATAGATGTCTTCGATTTCCACTGGAGATTGGGAATCGATGGACTTTCATTAGGATCTATTTTATTGACAGGATTTATCACTACTTTAGCTACTTTAGCAGCTTGGCCAGTTACCCGGAATTCGCGATTATTCTATTTCCTGATGCTAGCAATGTATAGTGGTCAAATAGGATTATTTTCTTCGCGAGACCTTTTACTTTTTTTTATCATGTGGGAGTTAGAATTAATTCCTGTTTACTTACTTTTATCCATGTGGGGGGGAAAGAGGCGTCTATATTCAGCTACAAAGTTTATTTTGTATACTGCGGGCGGTTCCTTTTTTTTCTTAATCGGAGTTCTGGGTATGGGCTTATATGGTTCCAACGAACCGGGGTTAGATTTGGAAAGATTAATTAATCAATCATACCCTGCAACTTTGGAAATACTTTTATATTTTGGCTTCCTTATTGCTTATGCTGTCAAATTGCCGATTATACCCCTACATACGTGGTTACCAGATACCCATGGGGAAGCGCATTATAGTACATGTATGCTTTTAGCGGGAATCCTATTAAAGATGGGAGCATATGGATTGATTCGGATCAACATGGAATTGTTACCGCATGCTCATTATCTATTTTCGCCCTGGTTGGTAATAATAGGAGCGATCCAAATAATCTATGCAGCTTCAACTTCTCTTGGTCAACGAAATTTCAAAAAAAGAATAGCCTATTCCTCTGTATCTCACATGGGTTTCATAATTATAGGAATTGGTTCCATAACCAACATTGGACTCAATGGAGCTATTTTACAAATATTATCCCATGGATTTATTGGTGCTACACTTTTTTTCTTGGCAGGAACGGCTTGTGATAGAATGCGTCTTGTTTATCTCGAAGAACTGGGGGGGATATCTATCCCAATGCCGAAAATTTTTACCATGTTTAGCAGCTTTTCAATGGCTTCTCTTGCCTTACCAGGAATGAGCGGTTTTGTCGCAGAATTAGTAGTATTTTTTGGGCTAATTACTAGTCCAAAATTTCTGTTAATGCCAAAAACCCTAATTACTTTTGTAATGGCAATTGGAATGATATTAACTCCTATTTATTTATTATCTATGTTACGCCAGATGTTCTACGGATACAAGCTATTTCATGTTCCAAATGCAAATTTTGTGGATTCTGGACCACGAGAACTCTTTCTTTTAATCTGTATCTTTTTACCAGTAATAGGAATTGGTATTTATCCAGATTTTGTTCTCTCCCTATCCGTTGACAGGGTAGAGGCTCTCTTATCCAATTATTATCCTAAATAGGTTTTTTAACTAGTCCGCTCTATATTCCTATAGTGGAAAAACCCAATAATTCAGAAAAAAGTAAAAAAGTCTAATTAGGTCTATCTCGAATTTTTGAGAACCCTTTGAAAAGGCGTTCAAGGGGTTCTCAAATAAAACAAAAAAGTAAAAACGTTCATTTCATGAAGGTTTTATTTTATGTAATCATTTAGGTGTTAATGTAAACGAACCATAACTATGTAAACCTATTCCTAATAGATTGATACCAAAATAGCAGATCCAAATTATAAGAAATCCTATCGAAGCTACAAGTGCGGAATTCGTACCCTTCCAATTTGGATTTGTTCTACTATGTAAATAAATTGCGAATATAGTCCAAGTAATAAATGCCCAAGTTTCCTTAGGATCCCAATTCCAATAGGATCCCCACGCCTCATTAGCCCATACTGCTCCACAAAGAATACCTATGGTTAAAAGGGTAAATCCTAGGCTAATGACACGATAACTCCAAGAATCCAAACGCTCAGTTAATTGATATTTGTAATAATTTGGAAATGAAGGAAAAGAGGTGCTTTTTAAAGCACTTCTTTTTGCATAGAAATTTTCAATCTCACTAAAGAAAAATGTGTTAAATAAAACCTTTTTTTTCTTTTTAGAAAAGAACTGTAAATTATTTCGAAATCTAATGATTAGAAGAGCGGCGGATAATAAGGATCCGCACAAAAGAGTTGCATAGCTTAGTAACATCATACTGACATGCATCATTAACCACTGAGATTGTAAAGCAGGTACTAGTATTGTGGATTGATGCATTTCAGTTAAAAGACTCGATGTGGCAAAGCCTTGCGTTAAAATAGTACTTGGCGTTGTTATTCTGCTTAAATCATTTTTAGATTTCTGTATCTTAGGAATCGTATGAAGAATATACAGAGCCCATGAAAGGAAGATCAATGACTCATATAAATTACTTAATGGAAAATGTCCCGAAGAAGCCCAACGAGAAACTAGGAATCCTGTTATAGAAAAAAAAGTAGCTATCATTCCTTTTTCTAACGAATCACGTAATCCCCCAAGTTCACGAACTAATAAGGTTATCAAATGAATCGTAATCACAATTGAAATTGTTGAGAAAGAGATGTGAGTTAGTATATGTTCTAAAGTTGCAAATAGCATAAGGGGAAGGTCCCATTACAAAATTGTAAATTTCGAATTGAATCTATTTTCTAATCTATTGTATTCTTTTTCGAGAATGCCGCCACTCGGATTCGAACCGAGATGCTTGAGCACTGCTTCCTAAGAGCAGCGTGTCTACCAATTTCACCATGGCGGCTAACTTCAAATAATAGGTAACTTAAAAGAATAATAGTTATTTTCTCGGGAATCGTCGAGATTGGGAAAGTCCCTAAAATTTAGGAACATTAGAATCTTAGACTTCGTTTGGTAATATCGTTGCGATTTTTTTAACAATAAACTCTTGCTTTGCCCAATAGAAACACGAAAGAGTTGGAACTGCTTTTTTCTAAGTTGCAATATAGAACTAAAAATTTTTTTTTCTAATTAGTTTCTCATTTAAATTTTAAAAATTCTTTCAATGCAATAGACAAAATCCAAAAAGCCTTTTCTATTTATCCATTTTAATTTCATCATTAAATAGAAACCCCTTTGGATTTTCGCAAAATTTCTAGAATGAAAGCCTTTATCCTCTTATTAATATAATTTATCAACCTTAAACCAATTTACTTGTGGATTTTGGATAAGATAGGTACAAGTTGTAAGTCCTATTGCAAAAATACTCCACTTTTCATAATAGAATCCTCATAATAAAAAATGAGGATTCTATTATGAAAAGTTCATTGATAGGAAAATAAATACTTAGCACACAGTATACCAAAAACTTTTATTCTATATATCAGAGGGGTTTGTTCTAAGAATATTATACCGAGTAATTCGACACATAAAAGTACATTCATTAATTAATCCAAATTATTCATATTAAACAATTGGAATTCTTTTTTGATAGGTCAATTCAGATTATTCCAAAACCTGATTATTTGTTTGTTTGTTGCCCAGAAAAACCCTTTGGTTTTGGATGCTCGTTGCCGCTAGAAAATGATCTTGATTTTGCTAAAGAATAAGATTGTACTATGGAAAAATAAGTCTTTTTCTTCCAAAGATTTTTACGAATACGCTTTTTTGACATTGAAGTACGTTTTTTTGGAACTGCCATTCAAAAAGGAAATTACTTTTTTCTAGTTGTATGTGAAAGACATCTATTGCCGCAAATCAATCCTTCTTTCTTCTTTTTCTTAGTATTTATACTTAGATACTGAAAGATACTGAAATTCTAAATTCTTTTTTACTTCATTTTGTCTAATGCGGATAAGACAAGAATTTTTTAGCATATTTTTCGTATATATTTTAGACTTTGTTTTAATAATATAGAATATACAGAAAGGTTTTCCCTTTAAACCTATTTATATATATTTATATATCAAGTATACTCCATATATAGGTATATGGTACGGAGGCCTATCCCCCATATAATATCGGGGGATAAAAATAAGGGAAAATTCAAATAGTTAATTTAAGTTCAGAATGGTATTTCATAATGGAATTCCAATCAAAACAAAGAATACTGAGTCTCTTAAACAAGACATTCTAAAACTTAGGTAATTATAGTCATTAGGATTTCATTTCAGTTCTATATGAAGTAAGGAATATTCGATAATTTCCTATAAATATAAACATAGGTTTTCATTGGAATTCAATCAATCAGTTACGAAACAACAGGGCTGCTTCACCTTCGTTTTAAAGAAATAGAAAAATGAATAGAAAGTAAAATGATTCAACTTTTTTTTGTATTTTAATAAATATGCTTATTTAGGTAATAACTAGGTAACGAATTTATTTGATTAACTTTTTGAATTTAACCAACTACACCCATTCTTAATTTTTCCAAATTTTTCTCATTGAAATAAACAAAAATTAAGAATTCCTGTATTTTTTTCTTAATTCTTTTTATTTATTCCTTCAGAAAGAGATAAGAATTGGTTTGGTGAATCGCAAATAATTTTATTTTATAGAAAAATTGAAGTAAAAATTTCAAGTAAAAATTGCAATTTCTTTTCTTATGGAACATACATATCAATATGCATGGGTAATCCCTCTTCTCCCACTTCCAGTTATTATGTCAATGGGGTTTGGCCTTATTCTTATTCCGACCGCAACAAAAAATCTTCGTCGTATATGGGCTTTTCCTAGTGTTTTACTCTTAAGTATAGCTATGGTATTCTCAGTTCAACTGTCTATTCAACAAATAAATGGAAGTTCTATCTATCAATATCTATGGTCTTGGACCGTCAATAATGATTTTTCCTTAGAATTTGGATACTTGATTGACCCGCTTACTTCTATTATGTTAATACTAATTACTACTGTAGGAATCCTGGTTCTTATTTATAGTGACGGTTATATGTCTCACGATGAAGGATATTTGAGATTTTTTGTTTATATAAGTTTTTTCAATACTTCCATGTTGGGATTGGTTACTAGCTCCAATTTGATACAAATTTATTTTTTTTGGGAGCTTGTGGGAATGTGTTCCTATTTATTGATAGGCTTTTGGTTTACACGACCAATCGCAGCGAGTGCTTGTCAAAAAGCTTTTGTAACTAATCGTGTAGGGGATTTTGGTCTGTTATTGGGAATTTTAGGTTTTTTTTGGGTAACAGGTAGTTTAGAGTTTCGGGATTTGTTCCAAATAGCTAATAACTGGATTCCTAATAATGGGATTAATTCTTTACTTACTACTTTGTGTGCTTTTTTATTATTCCTTGGTGCAGTTGCGAAATCTGCACAATTCCCTCTTCACGTATGGTTACCCGATGCTATGGAAGGACCCACTCCCATTTCGGCTCTTATACACGCAGCAACTATGGTTGCTGCGGGGATTTTTCTTCTAGCTCGACTTCTTCCTCTTTTCATATCTTTACCATTTATAATGAGTTTCATTTCTTTAGTAGGTACAATAACACTCTTCTTAGGGGCTACTTTAGCTCTTGCTCAGAGAGATATTAAAATAAGCTTAGCCTATTCTACAATGTCTCAATTGGGTTATATGATGTTAGCTCTAGGTATAGGTTCTTATCAAGCTGCTTTATTCCATTTGATCACTCATGCTTATTCAAAAGCTTTATTATTCTTGGGATCCGGATCCGTTATTCATTCAATGGAACCTATTGTTGGATATTCACCAGATAAAAGTCAGAATATGGTTCTTATGGGCGGTTTAAGAAAATACATTCCAATTACAAGAACTACTTTTTTATGTGGTACACTTTCTCTTTGTGGTATTCCACCTCTTGCTTGCTTCTGGTCCAAAGATGAAATCCTTAGTAATAGTTGGTTGTATTCGCCCTTTTTTGGAATAATAGCCTCCTTTACTGCAGGATTAACTGCGTTTTATATGTTTCGGATATATTTACTTACGTTTGATGGGTATTTGCGTGTTCATTTTCAAAATTACAGTAGCACTAAAAAGGGTTCGTTGTATTCAATATCCTTATGGGGAAAAAGGATAACCAAAGGAGTGAATAGGAATTTCGTTTTACCAACAACGAAGAGTAGAGTTTCTTTTTTTTCACAAAATTTATCCAAAATTCATGGTAATACAAGAAATAGGATAGGATCCTTTAGTACCTCCTTTGGAGCTAAAAACACTTTAGCCTATCCGCATGAAACGGGAAATACTATGTTATTTCCTCTTCTTATATTGCTACTTTTTACTTTGTTCATTGGATTCATAGGAATCTCTTTTGATAATGGAGCAATAGATAATGGAATAGCAGAGTTAACCATATTATCAAAGTGGTTAACTCCCTCAATAAACTTTATCCAGGAAAGTTCTAATTCTTTTAAAAATTCATATGAATTTATCACTAATGCAATTTCTTCTGTAAGTATAGCTATCTTCGGTTTATTCATAGCATATAGCTTCTATGGATCCGCTTATTGTTTTTTTCATAATTTGTATTTAATAAATTTCTTTGTAAAAGGGAGTCCGAAAAAGTCCTTTTTCGATCAAGTAAAAAAAAAGATATACAGTTGGTCATATAATCGTGGTTATATAGATATTTTCTATACTAGGGTCTTTACCTTCGGTATAAGAGGATTAACCGAACTAACTGAGTTTTTCGATAAGGGTGTTATTGATGGAATTACCAATGGAGTGGGTCTTGCTAGTTTTTGTATAGGAGAAGAAATTAAATATGTAGGGGGAGGGCGAATCTCGTCTTATTTATTCTTTTTTTTATGTTATGTATCCGTGTTTTTATTCTTTTTTCTTTCTTAACTTAAGGAATTTCTCGGTCTCCTACCTAAATAACTTTCCTATCCCCCCTCCCTATTCCCTTCTACTATCTCTCTTTTTCTATCCCCCCTCTCCTAATAGTTCGGTTTTCTGCGATTTTTTCCATTCCTCTGTGTAAATAGCCTAATATGGGTTCACAATCAATAACATCTTCACCATCGAGAGTAACGATCAGTCGAAGAACACCATGCATTGATGGGTGTTGAGGGCCCATATTGACTATCATGAGATCTTTTCTTGTAAGCGGTAGACTCATATCCTTTCTTCCTTAATTCATTATTCCATGAAAATGGATTATTCCATGAATTCCTCAAAACGAGGCTCATCAAAATGCAAAATCTAAGACTACTATAAGACTACTAATAAAAAAAGAAAAAAATTCGAACGATTAAATTACTGCTCCCGGATATTCAACTGACTGATTAATTTCTTATAACGTACTCTATTTTTCTTTGCCAAATAAGCCAGCAAACGTCGACGTTTTCCCAAAAGTCTTCGTAGACCTCTTTCCGATGAAAAATCTTTTTTGTGTAATTCCAAATGTGAAGCAAGTCTCCGTATCTTATTGGTGAAACTGAATACTTGAAATTCAACAGAACCCCTGTTTTCTTCTTTTTCTTCTTTAACCATAAATCCCAAAATTTTTCTACCTCCTTTCTTTTTCATGTATTTTTCTGATCAGGAAAAATAAAAAATTATGTCAGTTATTTTGAAGTTATTCTAATCTCGTACACACAAAAATTCGCAATTATTCATCTACTACTGGAATTTGGATTTATTTTATCGATGCAAATTGGATTTGGATAGAAGGGTACATTCTTTTATTTTAGATAGAAGAAATGTTTCTTCTATCTAAAATAAAAGAATTTTGCTGATTTATTTATTGCTATATCGAATTTATTGAATTGATACACCATTTAATTGATATCATTTAGCAAAATGAAACACAGCATATGCATCCATCTTTCGGCTCGAGAATTTCACGGGATAGAGATAT